GCTGTCGGACTTGATTAATCGCTCTTTGTTGTTCAAAACGAATGGTTTCATTTTTGTAATTTTCTAATTGTTCCAAAGTAGTAGAAATTGAATTAATTAAATTCAATTTTTCTCGTTCTATCTCAGAATAGCCATTCACTCGAAAACGATCTGCTTCAGTTTCAACTTTCCTTAAACGGGCCCGGGCTTTTTCTAGCTGTTCAATGGCCCCTTCCCGCAATTCTTCGGAATTTCGAATCGTTTTCAAGATTCTCTGTTTTCGATTATCTAATAAATCACTTAATGAAAGTAGATTCTCTTTCGATTCATTTAAAAATGTCTATGATCTCTTCCCGAACCAAACATGAATCTTTCGATTCATTTGGCTCTCACACTCAATTCAATTACTTATGGAAAATTTCCATATCTTTTTTTATGTAATGAGTCTATCCTCTCTTCTCTATTTCTATTTCAAAAAAAAAAAATTGAAAAATCTTGAAAATTATTACCAATACAAGACCAGAATATTCAGAGGACTCTTCTGACCAAACAAATAATTATCAGCAAGGTTGTTTTTTTTTCAAATCCAAAGAATTATTAATTTATACATACATAGGTCATTGATTCCGCATTGTATAAAAAGGGGGTGAAATTAAATACCTAGTTTTTTTTTTCCAATTTTTCACCGTAAAGGGGAATTCAAGATATTTTATCGACATGAGTGTTCTATATCGAATCAAAAAAATTCCAACAATTTTTTTGAAACCGTTTCTGTATTAACATAGTGGTAGAAAGAGTACTACACTGCGTCTAGACTTCAAACTTCTTAGCTTTAACCATGGTAATAGTCAAAAATTCTTGGTTGATAGAAAATCGAAGTGGATTTACCGATGAATCGCGAAATGCTATGGTTCTTCAATTTTTTCTTAATTTTTTAATAATTTAATTTATTCAGAAGTAATTCGCACGATCATGCAATTTTCCTAATTATAACGAAAAGGTGCAATTGGTTGGATCCAATCTCTTCTTTGAAATAAACAACCCGCACACACTCCCTTTCCAAAAAAAACCAACACACCGAACACTACACTTAGATTTATTGGATTTGTTGCTAAAATATCGGTATTAAACCCGAAACTTACGGCGGGTAACCCGTAACCCAAGCAAGGGAAAAAAGAATCGGTTATATTTTTCATATGATCTCATCTCCTCTTATGGATAGACTAATTATCTTTCTACGATTCCTATTTTTTTTTCTTAATTTTATTTTATATGATATATATATCATATAAAATAAAATTCCCATTCCTTACTATTAATTCATACTATTAATTCATATTAATTATTAGTAATAATATTACTATAATACAAAAAAATAATAAAAAAGAATGTTATAAAAAAATATATTTTTTATTTAAATTAAATTGGTCAGTCAATGTAAGATTACCAATAAGAATGATACCTATTCTAATTAGATACCGGTTCTTGTGCTAATTGCAAAATTTCTAGTCGTTTTCTAATTTTATAAAATTAGAAAAACTTTATAAATAAAAATAAGAAAGGATGTTTTTTTTGGACTAAACTAAAAGGCGTAAGGGGGGAGTAGGGTGAATCAGTATATTAATTCCTCAACCTTAAATTAGTCCTTCCCTTGTGTTCTTGTTCGGACGAATAAATAATTGTAGGGGTGAAATCTTAATATGATTCGAAAACGCAAGAGTAGCATGACAAGTCCACGGAAAAAAGAACATGTATTTTTATTTTTCTATTTTTTTATTAGGATTCTATTAAACAAAAGGATTAGCAAATAAAAGCGCTAATGCTACAACAAGCCCATAAATTGTTAAAGCTTCCATAAAAGCCAGACTAAGCAATAAAGTACCCCGTATTTTTCCCTCTGCCTCCGGTTGTCGCGCAATTCCTTCTACAGCTTGTCCTGCAGCAGTGCCTTGTCCAACCCCAGGTCCAATAGAAGCAAGCCCGACAGCCAACCCAGCAGCAATAACAGAAGCGGCAGAAATTAGTGGATTCATAATAAGTTCCTCGTTTTCCAAAAATAAAAAAGAAAGAAATAGTTAATGATATAATTAACCACAAAATTATAATTAAATTATTTAATTACTTAATATTTATACTTATACAGTCGAAATAATTAAGAATTTAGTTAGTATCTAATATCACATATACATGTGTTTCTTACATACCGTAAACAAACTAATTAGTCGTGTCTTAGATTTAATCGCATTCGAGAATCATTCTTAAAAACCTCAAAAAAAAAAGAAATATTTGTCTTATAACAATTAGATTATATACAACTCAGTTAGACCCCCCTATTCCTACTCGATTTTTTTTGTTCCCTTTTTGTTCCCTAAAGTAGATTATTTTGAGCCGCACATACATTGGGGCGAGCTAAACTAAAAAAAACTATTTTGAAAACTAGTCAATGATGGCCTTCCATTGATTCACCTATATAAGCCGCAGCTAAAGTAGCAAAAATAAGAGCTTGAATACCGCTTGTAAATAATCCGAGGAACATGACAGGTATAGGAACTACTAAAGGTACTAAAGAAACCAGAACAACAACTACTAATTCATCAGCTAATATATTTCCGAAAAGTCGAAAACTAAGCGATAAGGGTTTTGTGAAATCTTCTAAGATATTAATTGGTAAAAGGATTGGGGTTGGTTGTATGTATTTACCAAAATAAGCTAATCCTTTTTTTGAAAGACCCGCATAGAAATATGCTACGGACGTAAGTAAGGCTAATGCAACGGTAGTATTTATATCATTTGTGGGTGCAGCTAACTCCCCATGAGGTAACTGTATCATTTTCCAAGGCAAAAGAGCCCCTGACCAATTAGAAACAAAAATAAATAGAAACATAGTTCCAATAAATGGAACCCACGGACCATATTCTTCTCCAATCTGAGTTTTACTCACGTCTCGAATGAATTCAAGGACATATTCAAAGAAATTCTGACCGAAAGTGGGAATGGTTTGCGGATTTCTAACAACTAGAATGGCTGAAACTAATAAGATAGCAATTACAACCCAAGAAGTAATAAGTACTTGGGCATGCACTTGGAAACCCCCTATTTGCCAATAGAAATGTTGACCTACCTCCACAGCAGATATATCGTAGAATCTTTTTAATGTGTTGATGGAACATAATAGAACATTCATATTTGCCCTGCCCTCTTCTCTAAAAGATATAATAGAACTTGAAAGGGAATTATTTTGATTCAACCATCTCTTTCTCTTTTTTGACTTGTCTACTTTTTCTATTTTGAATACCGACAAATCACATAATATTTCCGGTTGTTCTTTTTTTCCTTTTTGCGCGATTTATGAATAGTATAGTAATGAATAGTATAGTAACCGAATTCTAGAAATCTATGAATTGCTCCAACCCAATCAATTTCTTTATCTTATTATTAATCAAAAATTTCGTATATAGCTAGAACGACCCTCACAAATTGCAAATACTAATTTGTTTAGAATTAATCGGATTGAAGCTATAGCATCATCATTAGCCGGAATCCCAATATCTGCTACATCGGGGTCACAATTTGTATCGATTAAACAAATCGTTGGAATTCCCAAAGTGATACATTCTCGAAGAGCCGTATATTCTTCTTGCTGGTCAATGATTATTACAATATCAGGTAACCCCGTCATATATTTAATACCACCTAGATATGTTTCCAAGTGTGATAATTGTCTCTTCAACATAGCGGCATCTCGTTTTGGAAGACAGTTGAGTCTCCCCATCTTTTGTTCCGTTCTCAAGTCCCTGAACTTATGAAGTCTCGTTTCTGTAGTATACCAATTCGTTAACATGCCGCCAAGCCATTTTTTATTAACATAATGACACCGAGCTCTTATTGCAGCCCGCGCTACTGAATCAGCTGCTTTTTTTTTGGTACCAACAATTAAGAATTGTTTTCCCCTACTTGCTGCATCAAAAACTAAATCACAAGATTCTGATAAAAAACGAGCAGTTCTAGTAAGATTTATAATATGAATACCTTTACGCTTTGTGGATATATAAGGCGCCATTCTAGGATTCCATTTCCTAGTACCGTGGCCAAAATGAACCCCAGCTTCCATCATCTCTTCAAAAGTTATGTTCCAATATCTTTTTGTCATTTATCCCCACACTTTTTTGAAAAAAAAAAAAGAGACCGGGTATCCCGAAATATAAATAAAGAATTGTTCCGATGGAACCTTCTCTTCTATCGAAGGTTGGCCGTTGATACATGATTGAGCCATTTTTTTTCTATTTATTTTTTTTCTTGATGCTCTTTTATTACCTATTACCAAATCAAATGACCGCGTTTATTTTTCATTTTACAAGGGTTGAATCCGCTCTTGGGAATCATTAAATACTAGATTTCGCTGATGTATCGCATAAATTCTTTGAAATGCAAAAATCAAATAATTTTCTGTGGTGAAACAAAATATCTCTCACTCCTCGTTCGAATAAATTATTTTTTTTTGTCTCAGAGGTAATCTTGTTATGTTGCCTTGGCCTTGAACGGTACATTATTCTTTTGAATCCAGTACCAACAGGTATCATTCCCCCTAAAACAACGTTTTCTTTCAGACCTTTCAACCAATCTATACGACCCCGGAGAGCGGATTTTGCTAAAACCCTAGCAGTTTCTTGAAAACTCGCTTCGGATATAAAACTTTGAGTATTAAGAGATGTTTTTGTTATTCCCAATAATAAAACTCGGTAACAAATCGCTTCTTCCAAGGCACGCCCCGTTCGTTCAGCCCGCAACAATCCAATTAGTTCGCCGGGTGAAAAAACATTAGACATTCCTTCTTCTGAAACCAATACTTTTGATGTTATTTGACGTACAATAATTTCTATATGTTTATTATGGATGTGCACTCCCTGGGATCGATAAACCTTTTGGATTTTATTAACCAAAGAAATACGACTTTGCACTACAGTTAGTTCAGTACCAATCAAGAATCCCCAAGGGATGCCGAGAATTCTTATTATACGCCCGTTCCAAGCGTCAACTCTCTTTTCTAGGTTCATCGATATTGAATCAATCGAACGCACTTCCAATACCTGTTCTACTTTTGGAAGACCTTGTGTTATATCACCAGATCTCGATTTTTCATATATAAATGTAACTAATATATCTCCTTCATAAAAGATTTCTCCATAATGGCCATGAACAGTTGCTCCTGGAGTCGCCAAATAAGGGTTAGCCGATCTTATTACTACAGAGTCAATTTGAACAGTTAGAACTTGACCCGGTTTTAGATATGGTCCATTTTTCGTTTGAGCTATACATATATTTTCACAAATAAATTGCCCAAGACTTATTATTTTAAATGTTTTTTCACTTTCACAATAACTATGATGGATATGATGGAGAAAATTCCAATTCAAATGGAATGGATTTAAAACTATGTTACTGCATAGATCGGGCTTATAAATTCTCTTATTTTCGTCCATTAAATAATATTTTATTACTTTAAAAGTTTCCTTTAATTTGTCAAGTTGCAAATTTTGAGTTATCGAAATCTTATTATGAGTTAGTAAATGGTAGTAAAATGAATAAAAATTTGCAACTTGAGGGGCTATTCCTAAAGGGCCTAACGAATTCTTAATTGGAATTATAGGATATACTTTTTTAATTGGATGAATTCCTTTTTTTATCCCATCGGGATGTTTTACATCGTTGAATGGCCCCATTTGAAAACAATTAGATGATGACAAAATTATCAAAGATCGACATTCCTTATTTCTATTCAACAACATACGAATAGTTCCAGGATTTTGGCTAAGTGATTGTTGAATTTTTGCCTTGTAATCCATATAAAAAAATGGATTGATAATGGTCCGATCTGACTCATTATCCGAGATCAATTCAGAACCGGACGTATCATTCCTTTTTCTGATATATGAAAGATGGGATTTCACTAAGTTGATTTTTAGGAAATCTCCAATCAAACCATTTGTACTTACTTCAACAAAAGAAGCGCGGGCCTCTTCGATATAAGAACTTTTTTTGTTTTGATCCCAATTCAAGACTAAACAAGTTCGAACTAATTGAATCCCCGTGTCAGAAATTCCCCGAATTGATTTTCCATTTCCATAAAGAATAAAATTGATAACTTTTAGTTCCAGATCCTCCCTTTCTTGGAACGGATCTTGAGAGAAAAGTTTTACTAAATTGATACCGCTCGCTATTTCATATAGAATTACGGGTCGAACCAAAACAAAAGACTTTTTCTTGGTAGTTGTGATCCATTGGACATAGATCCAATTTTTCATTTTTTTTGATTCCTTAGAATATTTTTTTTTTTCCGTTCCGGACGGTATCAAGATGGCACTGTAACGGGATATCTTATCCATCTCTACCGGAAAATGGATATACCCATAAAATATTTTTAATTCAATTCCCCCTTTTTTCTTCTCCATTCGGACCAATCCGCCTATTCGACTTCTTATATTTAAAGTGATTGGTGTATCTACTCCAACGATACTATTGTTTCGTACCATTATGCAAGAAGGTTCCGGTAAAATATGCGCTTCCTCAGGAATGAAAAAAAATCGATCTACTTTGATTTGGTATTTTTGCTTAAATTCTTTGACTCCCCGATACTCAATTAAACTCTCTTTTTTTAAAATGGAATGAATTCCTACAGTCCTATATTTAGTAATTCCAGAACTCTGTGTTCTGTATTGGGGATCGTCGAAATAAGCAAGAATACTATTTCTACGAAAAATACCATTGATAGGTATTTTCATCGAGATATCGTTCGGGGTTGTTAGTTTTTTGTCTCGTTGTTGAATCGATTGGAATAGAAATGGGATGATGAATCTATTTCTTCGCCTCTTTCCCAATAAATCCGAAGTATCATGGAAAATAGCAGGATGTATAAAACAATGATCCGCACATATGATTTGATTAAATACTGAATAATCAGGAATACTCCTTTCTTTTTTACCAGAAGGATTGAAACGAAAGAATTGATGTCTTACTTGATCATTTTTTACTAAAAGGTTATAAATATTTCTTTCTCTGGTAGAAAGATAATGAGTGTTCATTTGATCTTGATCCTTGCCGAGTGAGAAAGAGACTGCACCGGAGGACCTGCACGGCCTTCCCGATAATATCCATAAATGACTTGTTTTTGGTAAGACATGAACATTACTATATGTAAATTCGGATTCGTGGTATACATCGGTACTCCAATGCATTTCTCCCCCCGAGCCAGAATAAATATGTTTTCGAACCCTTTCTTTCAAATTCAAAGTGTATGTTCCCGCGCGAATCTCGGCAATTACTTGTTCTGATTCTACATATTGATCATTTTGAACTAATATCAAACTTTTTGGTGGAATAGTCACGTTATGTATAATATCGTCACTTTCAATAGTTACATACAAGTCTATATAACATAGAAAAGCGGGGTGCCCATGACGTGTACGTGTAGGCTGAACCAAATCCTCATTGAATTTTATTTTTCCGTTAGAAGGGGCTCGCACA